AGTTAGTTACTTTTTTTATTACAAATAAAAAGAAAATTCTCCCATCAAATATGAATACTAGATTGGGGTTTTACAAAGCCCCTTATCGGATTTGAACCGATGACTTACGCCTTACCATGGCGTTACTCTACCACTGAGTTAAAAGGGCCTTTTTTATTTAATTCCGGAATTATTCACTATGTGGATAAAATATCTATATGTACTTATATTATAAACATAAGTATATATGCATTAAGTACGTGCAGTAGATACATAGTGTCTAGTGGCTCATTGTTGAATAATAAAATGGATTTACCTAGGAAGTATAGGAGAAAATGCAATGAATTGTTTCAAGACCGACTCGAATAGAAATAAATTCAATTGAAATAATTAAAAAAAAATACTACTACTAGATTTCTAATGTCGATTCTAATGAATAATTCGTCAATGACGAATAAAAAATAATTCTATGCAATTCTGAAGGGGGGAAAGATCCCTCGGCTAGAATCATTTGATTATATTGACAATTTTAAAAAACGGATCATACTATCATCATAGTATGATGGCCGTTGGTCAAGCGGGCCCCCATCGTCTAGTGGTTTAGGACATCTCTCTTTCAAGGAGGCAGCGGGGATTCGAATTCCCCTGGGGGTAGGGTACTACGAAAGGAAATTGATCATGGATTACCAATAAGTTGAAAATTGATTCTTCCTGGGTCGATGCCCGAGCGGTTAATGGGGACGGACTGTAAATTCGTTGGCAATATGTCTACGCTGGTTCAAATCCAGCTCGGCCCAATAATTCGCCAATCCGCCATGAGATGATATAAATCCCTTTGTACTTCAGAAATACCCGATCCGGAGATAAAAAAGAATCAAATTTTCTGCTAGATCCCGTATTTCCCTGGGATTGTAGTTCAATTGGTCAGAGCACCGCCCTGTCAAGGCGGAAGCTGCGGGTTCGAGCCCCGTCAGTCCCGACGGATCCAATAAATATATCAAAAAATCTCTCCCTTTTTCTGAAGGGGACCGGGGGAAGAATTCCATTGTCAAAGCAAAGGGGAAATCCTTATTTCTTTTTTCTTTCCTTTTGGTAGGAGAAAGACATATGCGGTTGGATTAGTACAATTATTGGTAGCATTATAGTCAGTATTCCAAGAAATGCTGGCTTTTTCGATTGCCCCCGATGCATGTAATGGAATCGAGTACTATACTTTTTTGAGGCGCGCATACACAAAAGGAATTCCTTTGTTGTCTAATACAAAATTGAATATAAGAAAATACTTTCCAGAAAAAACAAAAAAAAAAAACAATTTCTTTTTCTGGCTACGGATTTATGGAACCTGACTTACTAGTTTGAAGTTGCAAAATAGATTTCATGCAAATTGCACACTGAGCTTTTGGTATAGGTGTCCCGGGGCTAATAATCGACGAAGAAAGGAGGGGGAAGGACAGATCAACCAAAGATCCTACTCCTCTTAGAAAGGCGAATGAATCATTTTTCCTATTTTTCATTTTGTTTTAAGGCCCCATCGACGAACGAACAAATCGGAAAATAGTCAATTTGATGAATATTCATTTTATACGGTCTCATCTTTATCACACTTCTTTGTCTTCCAAGTCAAAAATAGTTTCGTTCTAAACTCCTTTCTTTTTCCATTTAGCTTTTATTGTTTGTTTGGGTTTGTAACTATGTGACCACTGGAAGTGGAAGAGCTATTTGATGAGACTTCATCAGATGATTGTACAAGAAGGAACTAGATAGATTAGAGAGAAAAAAAGAACAGATAATAAAAAATGATAAATAAATAAAGGAATTTTGGGTTAGGTCAGCAATCCGAGTTTGGGGCGGTATGGATAAAAGAACTTCCTATGTTATACTATTCAATTCTCGACGACGAATTTATTTGATAGTTCAGATATTGTTATTCATGATATTGATCTGATTCAAGATCATCGAGAGGTAATATTCATTCATTGAATTTACAGGCCAAAGATTTATCATCTCTATGGGATTAAATCCCGAGTTATTGCGAAGTAAAAAACCGATGAGATTATGGAAGTAAATATTCTTGCATTTATTGCTACTGCACTATTTATTCTAGTTCCTACCGCTTTTCTACTTATCATTTATGTAAAAACAGTCAGTCAAAACGATTAATTATTAACTAATTTGAATGAAACTTGACTTCTGAGTTCTTAGCCAAAATTGACGAAATAAAATGAAAAAGATTCCAATTTCATGTCTTAAATGAAATGAGTGGACTAGAATCGGCAGTATTCTAATAGATAGATAGTATGGTAGAAAGATTCATCTATTTCTTTCTACCATACTATTTATTAGTTAGATTCTTGTTATAAAGCTGCCCCCTGGAATAAAATAAAGATAGAGGCTGCATTTGATATGGATCTATATATCAATCTACAATATTATCTTGATATATGTGAATATCAATTCCATATATGGGATTGACATAGCATCCAATTCCATTTATTTGCTATATCTATTTGTTCTGATCAATCTGAATTACTCCTATGTCTTATAGTTTGAATTACTATATTTTTGATTTCCAATATGAATCTCAGTATCTATTGAGAGAATCAAATCAATGAAGCAAAAGCGATAGATATAGGCATATTCAAAAAATCACGTAGTAATCTTTTTTTTTTTAACATTCCCAAGAAGTAAACCATTGACAGTAGTTCCACGGGCATCGAAAAGGAAGAGTAAACCTCACTGATTTTTAAGGCCTGAACCATGATATGAAATAAGTCGATAAAGTCTAAATCCAATTTCCAAAATTCGAAAGGTAAATGCGCAATATGTGACTCACCTGATGATCTTATTCTAAATAGTATCTCGTTAGACAACCACTATGTTTATATCCTTTCTTTCTCATACAAAGTGCGTATACACTTAACAAAACCACTTTTTCTTTGAACAGTAAAGAGAGAACCAAATAAAAAAAGGGTCCGGCCCTCCTCAGTATCACCTAGGAAGAGGCCATTGATTGGAATAGAAAATTTAGTAAGAATTAGGTTCGAATAAATTTCCTGGGATCCTTTTCCTTTCGAACTACAAACATGGGAATCGTTGAAATAGCTCTTTGATTGAAAGAGGCTGATTCCTATAATACATTACTCCAGTCGAGTCCAATGGAATTTCAAAATGAAGATATTTTTATTTTGTTCCAAACGTGTTGCAGAACCATCTAGAAAGCAATTGATAGTGATACAGTTTGCTTCCTTAACTCAATTAGCAGAACCCCTAGAGTCCACTCCTTCCCCACACTACGAGTGAAAGGGAAAAAGTAAAGACTACCATTAAAGCAGCCCAAGCAAGACTTACTATATCCATATGAATTATGTCCCCTATCTCTATAAATATAAAGGAATTGTTCCATTATTCCTCACTAATAATAGTAGAATCAATGGCGCAGAGTCAAAAAGAACGAAGACTATTAATAAACCAATCCAATAAATTCGCTCATTTTATAAGAAATTTCTATATGATTTATAATCGGGAAAGATTAAACCCAAGCAAAATCCGCAGTAACATCTCAAGGGAATGTTACTAATGGAACATGTAGGAATAATAGGTCCTATTCTTTTTTTGTTGACCCTCATTTGAATTGATTGGATGCTTGAGCACTGAGATATTTTCGTGAGTTCCTCGTATATAATAAAGTATCTTCCGCCCCCTTCCACAACTATTTCGATTTCCTATCGGGCTCTCCAAGGTCCAGTCATTATACAATGGATTAATAATAGAAAATTTTGATTTGTAGTAGAAGGTAATTGCGAAGTCTTGATAGCCCCTCGAGCATTCGAATATTTACTTGAAAGCTAAGCCTAAATATGCAATGCAAGGATATTTACAATTTTTTCTAAAAACACCCAGACCAAAACAAGTATCAACAGTCTGCTTTCTCTGCTTCTGCTGGCGAATCATTCGGCGGGTTATATCAACAGAAGAAAAAAAGAGATTTCCAGTTTTTTGTTGATCAGGCGACACCCGGATTTGAACTGGGGAAAAAAGGATTTGCAGTCCTCTGCCTTACCACTCGGCCATGTCGCCAAAATGCTACAAATACAAAATAGATGAAAACTTTCCCGGATTACTGAATTTTTATTGTACTTGCACCTTGAGTTCTGTTTTCCTTAATTTTTCCTAAAAGTCAAAGAAATCCTAATCCTTCTTCCCTTTTGATTGGGTTTGATTCATCCTTTCAATTTCGATTGAGTCTATCTCCAAATTCATAATGTTCAAAACTTTCTCTTACCTTTCTATTGAAAAATCAAATGTGGATTTTCATTCGCAAAATACAAAATTCAACTTTCAGAAAATAGGACCCAGTAACTATTGCCTTAGAATGCATGAATGATTCTTGGATTTGAATCTCCCAATTTTGGTTTCCTAATGACATAAGAAAATACAACTTGATATATGATATATAACCAATCAGTTCAGTATGGATTTTTGCAATCAAAAAATCCTTCTCAATTTTAATTATTAATAATAATTATAACAACAATTATCAGTATATGTAAACCCCCCAAGATAAATTGTTAGACGGATATATATTATTTATATATGTTCCCGATATAGAATTATCAGATATCAGAAAAGTATCATACTTCAATTTGAATTTTGAATTGAATAGAAAATTGAAATTATGTTTTCGGAGAGCACAACCTGTGTTGCCCCGAATAGAACATAAAACGACAATAAAACAATAAAAGAGAAGAAAGACAGATATTATAGATATCTCCACACGTGTTTAAGCCATACAAACCTTCTTTTCTTATCCACTTCACAATCGTATTCTACTCAAAAATCCGTAAACAAAATATCTCTCTTCTCTGCGAATCATTTTTTGAACAATGAAATCCATAACATAAAGGGGGGTTAAATGCTAAAAAACCGATTCTAATTCTATATATTCTTTCTGATTTTTATGCCTTTATCTCAGCGAAAAGATCAAATGTCCAATCCATTTATTTTTCTGGTATTCAAGCAGG